TTTTCCAATTTATGTATCACAACAATCGGCAGTAAAATTCTCATTCCTTTTCGCGCTTTTTGGTATTTTTTTTACATACCACAGTAATTAGGAATAGAAAATCTCTATCAAATAAGGGTCTTATAGAATGGAAATAACGGTATAAATTGTTATTTGATACATTGTGTTAAGTAACCTTGGTGAATTAGATGAAGGTACAGAAACGGAAAGAGAGGGATTCGAACCCTCGGTAAACAAAAGCCTACATAGCAGTTCCAATGCTACGCCTTGAACCACTCGGCCATCTCTCCTACATAACATAATCTTATTATTGACCATAAACCGAGTGAATAGCGAGTAATTCATATTATTGCAGTACAGGTACAACCAATCTATTCTAATGGAAATGAAAAACTTTTCCTAAAATTTTCAAATAAAAATATTCAATATTCCTTTTACTTCTATTCTAGGTATAGGTAAAAGAATAAAAAACTCTTTTTCTTGTTAAGGAAAGGGGGATATCATTATCATTAATGTTTGTTAAGACGACGATTATTTCTTATTTGTATTTTATTTATATTATACCGGATAAGACCAATGACTTAACTTAGAATAAATCAACTAAAGGATCTATATTTTATACTAGGGTTACATTTAGACTATGGTTCTATAGGAATAAAAAATTCTTTTCCAATCCCATCTCAACGGCAACTCTTCTAATTACCTACCCCATAGATCTATTACAAATGGATAAATTGTTCCATAGGTTTTTCTATTTCGATTGTATAGTGTATACACGTTATACAAACAAAAAATGATGGTGACTTTATTTTGATTTTTTTATTATATTATAGATATAGAATAATTATTCTATTTTTTTTTCCTCTTTGAATCATGATCAAATCAAAACTTCTCGAGTTCTCAGAATCTGTAGTGTAGGAACATAAAGTCCTTGATTCTTAAACTTAGTTAAATGAAATTGGTAATAGTTCCGTTCATTGGGATACTACAAAATTTTGATGAAATCCAATCATATTCAAATATTTCCTATCTCTCCCTGCCAAAAGGGCACAATTTGAGTGGAAAGTCTATATTTTTTAGAATTAGTCTCTTTTTATGTTATTTCGTACTGTACAATTCCTTTGTTTGTGAGATCATTTTCCTCGAGGGGAAATGAGAAGAATTATAGAATGGGTTGCTAATTATGCCTAGATCTCGGATAAATGGAAATTTTATTGATAAGACCTCTTCAGTTGTAGCCAATATCTTATTACGAATAATTCCGACAACTTCAGGAGAAAAAGAGGCATTTACCTATTACAGAGATGGTGCGATTTGATTCTTTTTTTTTTTTTTTTAGCTATCAGTCTTACGAGAAAGAGACATGTTTCAGGTTGAGGATAGAAAGAAAAAATTTATATGGAAATAACCCTGCGCTTGGTGAAGGTGAAGTTTGGAGATAGAACAATGCCTTCTGTCGTGTATCCTCGATTGATGCGGCCTCAGATACTTCAATCGTCGATTTTAGTTAGTATTGAGCGAAAGGTTACACCTATAGGTTCTATATTGCAGGTTAATCCTAGTCTACTCTACTAGTACTAATAGGGGGCATAGGGGAAGAAGCACTACACCTAGGAATCAACAACACGAAAACTTTGTTATAAATTACCCCTTTTACTTATTTGTATCGGGACTAAGAAGGAAGAATGGTTGGGACAACAAACATCCATCTCGTTTGTATTTTGGGTACCCGTATAACCATCGAAGATCGTTGAAGTGACTAATTCCTGGAAATAGGGTCGTTAGGGACAAAGAAATTGTTGGAGTTACCATTTCTATCTAACACTTATATGATTGGTGTTAAGAAAAAAACCTCTTGCAGGAAGGATGGCTAGAGATTTCTTGTAAAAATACCAGCCCCTATCAGTTCATAAAAGGATATTTATTTTTTGATCCCACAGATTATTCCTTTTAATACTATGCACAGAAAGGAGGAGCCGTATGAGATGAAAGAAAATCTCACGTACGGTTCTGGAACGGAGATTCTTTGAATAGAATGACGACCGTAACGGATGTCGGCTCAATCTGAAGGAAATTATGCGGAAGCTTTACAAAATTATTATGAAGCTACGCGATCAGAAATCGATCCCTATGATCGAAGTTATATACTCTATAACATAGGCCTTATATACACAAGTAATGGAGAGCATACGAAGGCTTTGGAATATTATTTTCGGGCACTAGAACGGAATCCATTCTTACCACAAGCTTTTAATAATATGGCCGTGATCTGTCATTACGTGCGACTATCTCCACTATAGAAAGAAGGAAAAAAGGATCAAATCGGCTAGTACTAGTAAATTAAATATAAATACTAGAAAAAAAATAACTAGAAAAAATAGGCTTTCTACATATGCATCGTCCAAAGCAACGATTTTTATAAGCTGTAGCAAAGAAAGAGATTTCATGGGAACAAAATACCAAATATGAAGAAATGGGTGTGGCCTATATACTTTTTCTA